AAGCATTTTATTCGAACAAATATAGAACCAAAATGGATGGTTTTGTGTCTATTACCAGTTCTTCCTCCTGAGTTGAGACCAATTTATCATATAGATGAGGATAAACTGGTGACCTCGGATATTAATGAAATCTATAGAAGAATTATCTATCGGAATAATACTCTTACAGATCTATTAACAACAAGTATAGCTACGCCAGAAGAATTAATAATATCTCAGGAAAAATTGCTACAAGAAGCAGTGGATGCACTTCTTGATAATGGAATCTGCGGACAACCAATGAGGGATGATCATAATAGAGTTTACAAGTCGCTTTCAGATGTAATTGAAGGCAAAGAAGGAAGAGTTCGCGAGACTCTGCTTGGTAAACGCGTCGATTATTCAGGGCGGTCAGTGATTGTCGTGGGCCCTTCACTTTCATTACATCGATGTGGATTGCCTCGCGAAATAGCAATAGAACTTTTCCAGGCATTTGTAATTCGTGACCTAATTAGAAAACATCTTGCTTCGAACATCGGAGTTGCTAAGAGTCAAATTCGTAAAAAAAAACCGATTGTATGGGAAATACTTCAAGAAATTCTGGATGACCATCCTGTATTGCTGAATAGAGCGCCTACTCTGCATAGATTAGGCATACAGGCATTCCTCCCCATTTTAGTAGAAGGGCGCGCTATTTGTTTACACCCATTAGTTTGTAAGGGCTTCAATGCGGACTTTGACGGGGATCAAATGGCTGTTCATGTGCCTTTATCTTTGGAGGCTCAAGCAGAGGCACGTTTACTTATGTTTTCTCATATGAATCTTTTGTCTCCAACTATTGGAGATCCCATTTCTGCACCAACTCAAGATATGCTTAGTGGACTCTATGTCTTAACGAGTGGAAATCGTCGGGGTATTTGTGTAAATAGGTATAATCCGTGTAATGGTAGAAACTATCAAAATGAAGATAATAACTATAAGTATACAAAAAAAAAAGAACCGTTTTTTTGTAACGCCTATGATGCAATTGGAGCTTTTCGGCAAAAACGAATCAATTTAGGTAGTCCTTTGTGGCTGCGGTGGCGACTAGATCAACGCGTTATTGCTGCAAGAGAAGCTCCCATTGAAATTCACTATGAATCTTTGGGGACCTATTATGAGATTTATGGACACTATCTAATAGTAAGAAGTATAAAAAAAGAAATTCTTTATATATATATTCGAACCACTCTTGGGCATATTTCTCTTTATCGAGAAATAGAAGAAGCCATACAGGGGTTTTGGCAGGGCTGTTGTAATTCTATGCTACCAGCGGGAATTCGAGTCTCGCCGGGTTAACTAGGACTATAAAATTGCGGAATTTCTACGTGAATCAAGATCTAGAAAAGGAAGTTGTCCAATCACTGACTCAAACCCATTGTCAAATTCTACTCAGCGCAATATGGAGGTACTGATGGCAGAACGGCCCACTCAGGTCTTTCACAATAAAGTGATAGACGGAACTGCCATGAAACGACTTATTAGTCGATTTATTGATCACTATGGAATAGGATATACATCACATATCCTGGATCAAGTAAAGACTCTGGGTTTCCGACAAGCTACCGCCGCATCCATTTCATTAGGAATTGATGATCTTTTAACAATACCTTCTAAAAGATGGCTAGTTCAAGACGCTGAACAACAAAGTTTTATTTTGGAAAAACACCATCATTATGGGAATGTACACGCGGTAGAAAAATTACGTCAATCGATCGAGATCTGGTATGCCACAAGTGAATATTTGCGACAAGAAATGAATCCTAATTTTCGGATGACCGATCCTTTTAATCCAGTCCATATAATGTCTTTTTCGGGAGCCAGAGGAAATGCATCTCAGGTACATCAATTAGTAGGTATGAGAGGATTAATGTCGGATCCCCAAGGTCAAATGATTGATTTACCCATTCAAAGCAATTTACGCGAAGGACTCTCTTTAACAGAATATATTATTTCTTGCTACGGAGCCCGTAAAGGAGTTGTGGATACCGCTATCCGAACATCAGATGCAGGATACCTCACGCGCAGACTTGTTGAAGTAGTTCAACACATTGTTGTACGTCGAACAGATTGTGGCACCGTCCGAGGTATTTCTGTAAGTCCTCGAAATGGAATGATGACCGACAGGATTTTTATCCAAACATTAATTGGGCGTGTATTAGCGGATCATATATATATAGGTTCGCGATGCATTGCTACTAGAAATCAAGATATTGGGGTTGGACTTGTTAATAGATTCATAACTTTTAGAGCACAACCAATCTCTATTCGAACCCCCTTTACTTGTAGGAGTACATCTTGGATTTGTCAACTATGCTATGGCCGAAGCCCGGCTCACGACGACCTGGTCGAATTGGGAGAAGCTGTAGGTATTATTGCGGGTCAATCTATTGGAGAACCAGGTACTCAATTAACATTAAGAACTTTTCATACCGGCGGAGTATTCACAGGGGGTACTGCAGAACATGTCCGAGCCCCTTCTAATGGAAAAATAAAATTCAATGAGGATTTGGTTCATCCGACACGTACACGTCATGGACATCCTGCTTTTCTATGTTCTAGAGACTTGTATGTAACTATTGAAAGTGAAGATATTATACACAATGTGTGTATTCCGCCCAAAAGTTTTCTTTTAGTTCAAAACGATCAATATGTAGAATCAGAACAAGTCATTGCTGAGATTCGCGCGAGAACATCCACTTTGAATTTGAAAGAGAAGGTTCGAAAACATATTTATTCTGACTCAGAAGGCGAAATGCACTGGAATACCGATGTGTACCATGCACCTGAATTTACATATGGTAATATTCATCTCTTACCAAAAACAAGTCATTTATGGATATTATTAGGGGAGCCCTGGAGATCCAGTCCAGGCCCCTGTTCGATCCACAAGGATCAAGATCAAATGAACGCTTATTCTCTTTCTGTTAAGCGAAGATATATTTCTAACCCCTCAGTAACTAATAATCAAGTGAGACACAAATTTTTTAGTTCGTATTTTTCTGGTAAAAATCAAAAAGGAGATAGGATTCCTGATTATTCAGAACTTAATCGAATGACATGTACCGGTCGTTGTAATCTCAGAAATCCGGCCGTTCTCGAGGGGAATTCGGATTTATTGGCAAAGAGGCGAAGAAATAGAGTCATCATCCCACTTGAATCGATTCAAGAGGGCGAGAACCAATTAATACCTTCTTCATGTATCTCAATTGAAATCCCCCGAAATGGTATTCTCCGTAGAAATGGTATTCTTGCTTATTTCGACGATCCTCGATATATAAGAAAGAGCTCGGGACTTACTAAATATGAGACTAGAGAACTGAATTCAATCGTTAATGAAGAGGAGTTGATTGAGTATCGAGGAGTCAAGGTATTTTGGCCAAAATACCAAAAGGAAGTAAATCCGTTTTTTTTTATTCCCGTGGAAGTCCACATTTTGGACGAATCTTGTTCCATAATGGTACGGCACAATAGTATTATTGGGATAGATACACAAATCACTTTAAATAGAAGAAGTCGGGTAGGTGGATTGGTCCGAGTGAAGAAAAAAGCAGAAAAAATTAAACTAATAATCTTTTCTGGAGATATCCATTTTCCTGGAAAGACAAACAAGGCATTCCGATTGATACCACCAGGAGGGGGAAAACAAAATTCCAAAGAATACAAAAAATTGAAAAATTGGCTCTATATCCAACGAATGAAACTTTCCAGGTATGAAAAAAAATATTTTGTTTTGGTTCAACCTGTAGTCCCATATAAAAAAACGGATGGTATAAATTTAGGAAGACTTTTCCCACCGGATCTCTTGCAAGAAAGTGATAATCTACAACTTCGAGTTGTCAACTATATCCTTTATTACGACCCAATTCTTGAAATTTGGGACACAAGTATTCAATTAATTCGGACTTGTTTAGTGTTGAATTGGGACCAAGACAAAAAGATCGAAAAGGCCTGTGCTTCCTTTGTTGAAATAAGGACAAATGGTTTAATTATAGATTTTCTAAGAATCGACTTAGCGAAGTCACCTATTTTGTATACCGGAAAAAGAAATGATCTGTCGGGTTCAGGATTAATCTCTGAGAATGGATCAGATCGCGCTAATGTCAATCCGTTTTCTTCCATTTATTCCTATTCCAAGGCAAGGATTCAAGAATCCCTTAATCCAAATCAAGGAACTATTCATACGTTATTGAATCGAAATAAGGAATCTCAATCTTTGATAATTTTGTCATCATCCAATTGTTCTCGAACAGGCCCATTCAACGATGTAAAATCTCCCAATGTGATAAAAGAATCAATCAAAGAGGACCCCCTAATTCCAATAAGGAATCCGTTGGGCCCCTTAGGAACAGGCTTTCCAATTTATAATTTTGATTTATTTTCCGATTTAATAACCCATAATCAAATCTTGGTAACTAACTATTTGCAACTTGACAATTTAAAACAGATTTTTCAAATACTTAAATATTATTTACTGGATGAAAAAGGTAAAATTTATAATCCCTATTCGTGCAGTAACATCATTTTGAATCCATTCAATTTGAATTGGTATTTTCTGCATTACAATTGTTGTGAAGAGACATCTACAATCGTTAGTCTTGGGCAGTTTCTTTGTGAAAATGTATGTATAGCCAAAAAAGGGCCGCATTTAAAATCGGGTCAAGTTCTAATTCTTCAAGTTGACTCTGTGGTAATACGATCAGCTAAGCCTTATTTGGCTACTCCAGGAGCAACTGTTCATGGACATTATGGGGAAATCCTTTACGAAGGAGATACATTAGTTACATTTATATATGAAAAATCAAGATCTGGTGATATAACGCAAGGTCTTCCAAAAGTGGAACAGGTGTTAGAAGTGCGTTCGATTGATTCAATATCGATGAATCTCGAAAAGAGGATTGAGACTTGGAACAAATGTATAACAAGAATTCTTGGAATTCCTTGGGCATTCCTGATTGGTGCTGAGCTAACTATAGTGCAAA